GGCGAAAGATCTTTCAACGTTGGGAACCGGTGGGCTACCAGAACCCACCAAATCAAATCAAACAAGAGATGAAAGCTTCAAGCCAATCGGTCGGGTAAGCCAAGGGCATGGATGAGTGAACTCGATGCTAGAAGGCTGCCGTAGTTGTAGAGCATGAAAAGAATTGTTGAAGCAGCCGGGCATCTACGTAGGACCTCTTGCGAAGTCTTCCCAACCATAAAAGCCAAACAGTGCAGCTCCTACTCCTAAAAGGCAAAGGGAATAGAGCGATTGTTCCAATCAGAGAAGCCTGCCCCGACTGTGCATCGAGAAGTTCGTCTAAGCATGAATGTGGGAACGTCGATCTATAAATCTTCCATTTCTAGCGTGGATAGATAAGCCCGAAGCTAGTCTTTTTCGTTGTGATGGATTGAAGCAAGAAAGGCTATTCTTGTCCGCTCCGCTACTAAACTCACTTGGAGAAAGCAACTAGGTCCCCCGAAGGGGCAGGACAGAAACTCCTTTTTTTTCCCGCGACAACTAATCGAGAAAAAAGGGAAGAAAGCCTAAGCGAGACAAGAAGGAATGTTGGAGCTATTCCCTTAGTGGCAGTAGCATCTTTCTTTCGAACATTCGGACATTGGAGGAGAGCTAGTAGATCGGGCACCTTTGCCAACTTGAGAAGAATGCTCATTCGAAACCTTTGTCCGGTCAATGCGAGAAAGAGAGAAGCGAAGCCAATTCTATTTACGAAATTAGAATCAGGCTGCACAGAAGGGGGGGGAAACCCTCTCACGACATTATGAGAGAGGGAAACCCAACGAAGACAACCATTGATTCAATCGTGCCCGTGATTTTGGAATCGGACAACTTTCTAAAACAGCGTGTTTTTCGTCATCAAGAGTCAAGTCAGAAGGTAATCGGCTTACTCAAGAGATCTTCTAACTCGATTGTTTAAGAAAGGGATCGGGATATACTTAAGGTATTGGGAATTTACTGCTAGCCGAATCCTGAGTTTGAGGAAGCTAAAGACAGGTCCGGTTACCTTGTATGAGGTCATAACCTTTGAGCTAAAAGCATGGAATATTAGACAAGACAGGTGAAATAAATGAGACCAAGACTAAGAAAGGATGGCAAGACAGTCAGAATTAGAAATAGCTGCTTCCCTTCTGGCCTAGTATGAAAGATTCTTGCTACTCCATCAAGATGGTCAGTGCCACTGTCTTGCTTGATTCATGTAGGATGGGTTGGTTAAGGCGAAGCAGGTTATAAAGAATCATAAACAACTTTGATATGGAAGTAGGTATCAACAATATCAGAGTAGGTATGTTCCATATCCTAGTAGTTTTTTCTCAGAAGTTCAACCCCATGTATCCCGCAACCTTCGGTCTTGTCCCTCAACTTCTTAGTGTGAAGTGGATGTGGATGAGGACGGAGACCACTCATCTTCTTTCCAAACCCTATTAAATAGAAAGAAGTGGCCCATGAGCTTTGGTGCTTTGCTTGAGTCAGTCCCCCCTCTTGGGTTAAGCCCTTACCTGTCCGGCTTGACTGACTTGATCTGACTCAATTAGTACAGTACCCTTTTCCTTCTTAGGAAAGCTTCCACTCTGAAAAAAAAGTAAACTTACCTCTCGCTCTGTGCTCTCCGTCTCCGTGGTCTCGCTACCAATCGAGGTAGGCCTAGGCCCCCTTCCTTTTTCGGCGTGGAATCTCGATTCGATGATTGGTATTAGCGTATAAGAGAATAGAGTGGAAATTTCCTACTCGATCAGTTGATAACGAGAAGAGTCTAAACGGCCACATCAGGTTCGAATCTAGAATGAAAACAAGGGTCGTACCACCGACTAGAGATCGAAATGGGGGAAAGTTATTAGCGAGCAAGGTGAACAAAGCCCTCAAAAGGAGTTGGGAAGATATAATTGAGAAGGAGAAACAGCATGGGAAAGAAGCCGTGGAGTTTGTCTCGGACTCACGAAACCGGGACAGAAAAAGCTCTGGCCAAGCCTGGTAGGACGATGTCGGAAGAGCAGCAGCCGAATCGGATTGATGAGTCAAGTCTACTTTCATTCCCAATATCTATTAACCGATTGCTATTCATGGAAGTGAGTCAAGTTGCCTTCTTTTTTTGCTTCTGCTGTGGCGGGAAAGGTTCCATAGGGAATAGGGCTTTCAACAGAGCTCGATCCGTTGAGAAGGCAAGGCTTGTTCAGTCACTCTCGCTTACTTGCCTGCTGGCTAATGGCTTTCCTTACGCTTTCTTGCCTCTTGTCTTAGGCTAGCTATTATACAAAGGTTACCGGCAACTCGATTCCCTAACCTACACGGGAAAAGCTCTTCTATTTAGCGGTCAACTTTTTTCAACTAATCGAATTCTTGGTCAAGGTATGTAATCATATTTACGAGCTAGAAAAAAGGCTCTCAGGGATGAGATATTCGTGATCCTGGGCACAGCGCCAATCCCAGGCAAGAAAGAGAAAAAGTCCCATCTAGCACTAGTTGTTCCTCGGATGTGAATTGTCGTTCCGGGATGCTTGATAAGGGCAAGATCATAGGAGTGGTCGCCAACGGCCGACAATCAAGAAAGCGGCATAGGGTAGTGAACTGACCTGTCTCTATCGTGCTGTCGCTATCCCCCAAGCAGCTAACTAGGTTGACTACTCGCTAACAGTTTCGCTCTCATATGCTGTCTGGTACAAATAATCATTCCTATCAGGAAAAGGATTATCTGCAGTGACCAAACGAAGCCTACCTGGTCGGATTCACTTTGCTAGGTAACTATATATTCAAATGGATGGGCATCCACTCGCTGACATTTCTAGAATGTCCGATAGGCATGTTATGATATTAATCTTTGTTCATTTTACTTTTCTTTTTTTGCCTTTGAGGTGATTCCCTCCCCTCTCTCTACTACTCTCTCTCTGTCAACTAGGTATGGATCTCCAATGAATGGAACTAGAGCTGGAAATGGCTCTGGAATGGGTCAATGGCTAAGACCCGACTCTATCCCTCTTTATGGTTATCAAAATGGAATGAAATGGGAACCGGTGTCGGACGGTGGGCATGGTGGTGCAACGAGAGTCAGTGTGAAGTTTCCTGCTCTTCTAGTAAAGAAAGGGAGATTCTGCGCTAAGCCTTAAATGATCCCAGTTCCTTCTTCAGTTGGTTGAGAACCTAGCTTCCGTCCTAGACCAATTAGTAGTCCTACTTTCTCATATGCAGTTTCAAGCTACGTCTTTTGAGGGCCCATAGAAGTAGTTCTATGGGCATGTCATCTTCTAAAAGTCGGTCAGTTCCCCCTCTGTTCTACGAGTCTCCTATTGTTATGAAAAAAAGGGGGAGCTAACTAAGGCATTTTGTCAGCTAAGACAACGAAGTCTACTAACTATTCAAAATAAAAATAAGAAAAAGAGAGCTTGAGATGCTCTAACAAGCAGCAGCCGCCTTAATTTAGATTATATCTATAATGTAAGCAGAAAGCCTAATGTCTGAATGAAGGAGTTCTAGTATTGGGCGGAATGAAAGTGCATTGATACCAGGATCTGCAGAGGGACTCCTAGACTAGTTGTAGTTCTATTCGCTGGGACACGGGGCATAGGATCCATCTAGCAGGAAGCGAAGCCACCTGTTAGCCTTTGTGCTAAGATTCCGACTGTTAAGTAAGATCCTTGTTTTCCCTGATCGTAAGTCAAACCACTCTTTCCGCTCATTTAGCTAATCTCACTGCTTCAATTGCATACTTCTCTTTGCGAAGAAGTGTTGGAAGCTTTTTGTGATGCACAGCCCTATAGTTTCGCTATAGCGACTACGTACGTTAGGAAGTTGAGTTGAACCCCTTTATTCGCCTTCTCATCTCTCTCTGGTGTAGCAAAACAGCCGCAAAAGCCACTGGAGCAGGTTGGTACTAGTAACAGTTTCAGGTCTATTTCCGAGTAGCTGCTTCCGTAGGAGAAGGCACACCAGCCAGCCCAGGAAGTTTTAGCACAAGGAAATCGTGGAGACGCAGCCTTATTGGGAAATGACTGGGGCTTTAGCCCATGTTGGAGTATGTGGAGGAGCGCAGGCGCGGAAGGTTTGTTCGTGAAGAAAGACTGGCGCTTTCGGATATAGAATTTCTTTTCATTAAGTGAGCCGAAACCCATGTACGTATGGGGTGTGAGGGTCGCGCCCTAGAATGATGTTATAGCCCAAGCCAACCCGATCTACGTTTTTGTTCTTCTTTCGGGGCATCCGCGTGTTTATCGAAGCGGTATACGTGAGATCGGCCCTTTCGAGGTCCGGGCGAAGCTTTGGTGTCATTCCCCCGATTGGCTTGACACTCATGACCTGGGATTGGTTAGCGCCTGTTATGAAAAAATGAATCATCCTTCTTCGCAGTCTTTCCCTGAGTAGACTAGCTCTACAGAGCCTTACTGCTTGGTCGTCCGCCTATTGAGAAACTTCAAAAAGATTTTGAAGCTTTAGATCATCAGGGTGAATTCCAACTTGGTCTTTTGGATAATAGGCATGTTCTTATTCAGTTGCATCATCAACAGGACTATTTGAGGCTCTATTCGCGGGCGGTATGGTACGTGGGCGGCATGCCGATGCGCATCTTCAAGTGGACCTCAGAGTTTCATGTCGATAAGGAGTCTTCGGTTGCCCCGGTTTGGGTTACCTTGCCCCGGTTACCTATTCATTTTTTGAATCGCACGGCGTTGCATGGCATTGCCTCATTGTTGGGTGTTCCTTTGAGAATGGATTCTGCTACGGCGTCTCTGAAGCGGCCTAGTTTGGCTCGAATGAAAGTTTCAATTGATGTGTTGAAGGAGCGAACTGACCGTGTCTGGATTGGAATTGGGGAGTCTAGTGGTTTTTGGCAAAAAGTGGAATTTGAGAGTGTGCCATCTTACTGTACCCATTGCTGGCATATGGGTCATTCACCGATCCTTTGTCATGTGCATAATCCGGAGCTTAAGGTGAAGAAGAAAGATTCGCAGCAGCCGGATCGTAAGTTGAAGCAAAAACAAGTTTTTATGCCTAAAGTTGGCCAGGATGTTCAATTGGACGTTGGTCGTCCAAGCTCGTCGGTTCCACTTGTTGAATCTCTAAATCCTGGGTTTAGCGCTGTTGATGTGATTCCTGATGCGACGGTGCCTGCTGGGGAGGATGTTGCGGTTTCTCCCCGACATGTTTCTGTTTCCGTTTTTAAAACTTCTGATCCTACGGCTTCTGGTAAGGATGCTGAGGATCAGGGTTCCCGTCCACTTGCGGTAGTTAGTTCTGATGTGCGAGTTGCAATTCCTGGGCAGTCGGCTTCTGAAATAGTTCCTTCACAGCCGGCTTCGGATGTTCAGGTCCATGACCAGCTACTGGATTCGGATGATGATATTGAAGTTATTGAGGCGGAGGAGGATCCAACAGGTTTTTTACACGAGGTTGTCGTTACTGACAATCCTCTATTTACTGCCGCATCTTTGAAGTCTAAGGATGATTTTTCTGTGGGTTTTAAGCGGCCTATGGAGGCAGCAAAATTCTCTTCCACCGCTTCAAAGGTCTCTGTTCCTGATCCGATGCTTCGTGATGATCTTACTCAGCAGTTGAGGGATTTTTCAGCTCACCTTCAGGAATTCTTTCCGCCAAAGAGAAAAAGGGAGAGGCCAAAAAAACAGCTTTACCTGCAACAAGAAATACAATACAGCCATCACATGGGATGGTTACCAGGTCCGCTAAGTCTTTTTCAGTTTCTTTTTAATGGTGAAAGTCATTATTTTGAATGTTCGTGGCGTGGCGGTTTGAATTTATCAGCAAAGCAGCACAGTCTAATTACAAATAATCGTTTGCAAGGCATGGGCTATCTAATGGCATCATAATCCGCTAACTTCTTTTCCTCATTTCGTAAAGTCTTGTCGTACTACGTGAGTCCTCGCCGTAACATTACCCGGCTCCTACTACTGATGAATGAGTCAGTGAGTGAAGTACGGATTGAGGAGCAAGGCAGTGGATAAGATAGAAGAAGGGTCCAGGCTCCCGGTGGAGCAGAGGAGACGGTTAGGATAACGAACTTGAAACGCGGAGCCCGAGCGGCCGGCGAGCGAGTGGTTAGTGGCCAATAGCGCCCTAGTTGAAGGCATTCCTCTCTGCGGCTGGCACTCGAGGAACCACGGGGCACTCCATACAGAGCAAGCAAGTCTTAGGGGTGAGACGCCCGCGCAAGGACCTCAATTCTCATTAGGAGGTCGAACCAAGGACCTATGGAAGTCGGGGCTACCCCGTCCCCATGGGCAACGCAACAGTGTCCTGAGGGAGGAGTTTAGAGGCCTTATAGTAGCACGGACTTCTTTTTCTTTCTAGGTCATGCGAAGGGGGCCAGTCCAAGATCGTACTGTTCCTCTACAAAGACAACAGACGCTCTCAACGGCTAGGCGCCACTCTCTTTCTGAGTTATTCCAGCTTCTTCATGATTTCGTGCCGCGGTGAACAAACAAAACAAAAAAAAAGAAAGAAAAAAGCTTTGAACTACTACTACTTGTATTAAAACTCCTATAAGTCTCACTTTTACCTTTTCGGGTTCTGTACTGCCCATTATCCGGTGCAAGAGGCGCAACCACGATAGCTATATTAAAAACATACGACCTAATAAAAAAGTAGTATTCTTGTAATTACTGAATGCTTTAAAGTCAAGTTTCATTCCCTTTGCCTACCTCTCTTTGTCCAACTCGTGTATCAACGTAAGATTCCGTGATAAGAGAGATGCGGTAGCCGACCCGGCAATATGACATAAGAAAGATCAGTTCCGGCGGTCGGTCTGTAAAGCAAGATGGCAGGGCCGGTAGCGTTCTCTACTTAACTAAGAGTATACGAAGCGAAAAGGGGGGGTGGGAGGATAAGGTAAAGTTGAGATAGGATCGTAATAAAGGATAGGCTCTCCGCCGATCCTTATTGGGTTAGGGATAGCTCGCGCGTAAGGAAGACTACCTTTGGAGCTAAATATTCCTTAATGATTATGGAAGTATTCTTCAATTGACCATGGGGGGCTCTACCTTTCCTTACCGAATTCATTCTATGCGAAAGAGTCTCGCGGCAAGAGCGCTGCTGTAACCAGTTCTGATCTCAAGCACCTAACCTTTGTTGTGAGGACTTATTCGCCATCGGCCGGTAATACCCAATTCGTGATATGGCGGTGATCTTTAGCCGGTCATGACCATAATGTGCTGTTTTCCTCGGATGAAGCGATAGGAGAATCTTTTTCACCAGATGAAAGCATAGGATCGGGCTAGGACCTGACAAGGAGAAAGTCCGAGATTTTTCTTATAGGAGAGACCCCTGATTCAACTGATCTAACGGAAGAAAGAGGTGGGACTGGGGCACGATCGTCTTCGGGTTAAAGGATTGGGCGATGACCTTAGTTAGGTACCCTGGTTGGGTATCACCAATACAAAGGACCAACTATTTGGCTATTTGGACCCTTGAATGCCCTCAGCGGAAAGTAGAGTGGTGAACGCTCATCCACTTATGAGTGCGTTGGGCTCCTGGACGATGAGTTTCTCTTGGTTCATGCTCAGTAGCTACCGTCCTCGAAAGCACTGCCTACGATGACTTGCAGACCAACAAGCAGAGGGCATTGCCAAACATGCCATCGCGAGCGGCCCTATGTTGAGGAAGGGTTTACAAACGAAGCAACAGCAACTGGGGCCTCCTCGAAACAAGAAAGAAGTTAGTAAAAAAGGCTAATGGAAAGCAGACTACTCTTGGCGGTGAAATACAAAGATATATAGACGCTTTTTCGCTTCATCAGAGACTCAAGCGGCAAGAAAGAGGATAAGGTAATTGATTGATACCGCTGATCGGCTTCTTCTGAAAGTTGTTTGGTGCATCTGTCTTTGCTTGAGAGTAGAGCACAACAAAACTCTTTCGCGCCACAAAGACAAAGACGAACGAAAACATAACTAATCGACCAAGGCGTCTAGTTCGAGAAGAGAAAGAAATAGAAAAGAGTGTTCCGGACTAGGCCGGGTAAGAGCGGTTTAGAAGAATAGAGGGGTCTTTCTTTGCTTTGTTGGAAGGCTTTTCGAGAGTGACTAAAAGAGTCGGCCCCAGTCTTCTTGCAGTAAAGCGAGTAGTCTCCATAGGCGAAAAAGGGTTGTAGTCGAACATTCTTGAATTTATAGTACCCCTCTTTCTTATAAAAAAGAATCCGTTTCAAAGAGTCAGGCCGCAGTCAGCCTAACCTAGAGAAGTCATAGGCCTCCACAGTGAAAGTAGTCTTTCCTCGAGAAAGAGAAGAGGCGCGTAGCGGACCGTATCCATTTTCAATCATAGAAGACAGCTAGATAAGATATACGAAAGATATGGATAGGAAGAGTAAGAAGATGAAGTAATACATCCCTCAATGATGTCTATCTTGATGGGAATCAGTTCTCAACAATACCCTGAAAATAATCCAAATGGAATAATACCAGAGGACATGGATGATTTTAACCAGAATCAAATGGTTAGAACTTATCTCACTACTGGAAGAATCAGTACTACAGAATGGTACAGGCTTAATTACAAAAGCACATATGTAATAAGACTTTCTCTTGGAAAACAACCATTAAAGAAAATGGAATGGCAAGCAATACAGAACTGGGAAGACTTTTTCATTAAGCCAGATGAAAGGATGGCACATGTACCTGAAGCTTTTCGGAAAGCTCTCTGTACAAAGATGGTCCAGGTATTCCAATACCACGACTGTCAATTCTGCCACCAGGAAGGACCACTACCAGACATGGAGACCCCACCAGAAGAATCTCCATCAACTAATGACGTAAGCGCTTACGAAGACTGAAGACAGCTGGCATCCACTTAGACAGCAGGCACAATGTGACGTAAGCAATGACGTCAGACCTCACTCAGACTCGGCTATATATATCTGAAACACTTCAACATTCACCTACAAGTTGTGGTCAAGCATAGTCAGTCATCCACTGCTATCTTCCCTGCTTCCCTAATCATGCAGACCCCTGCTGATTTTGTAGCATAGTATAGGGTTACTTCTTTTACTCTTTTAGACAAAGTTGTGATAGTGTCTAGCTAGTATCCCCTAGCTAACCTCTCCTTCACTACCTTATAGCAGGAATGGGATAACTATTTGAAAGAACAATAGCAAGGAGAGGAGTGAAAGCCAGTTCTTTAGTTGAAGAAAGGGTTCCCCTGAGGACCTCTTCTTCAAGCATTTCATCGAGAGATGGGATTCATACACAGTTCCAGGCAAGCAGTATGAGTAGTTGGTCTTTCTTTCGATTAAGGCAAAGATGAATCTCAAAATTCCCATTGAGAAAATTGGAGTCTTTATCGCGAAAAGTTACTCTTCCTGTATGTGCCATTCCCCATAATGGCATTTAAACAAGTCCCACTATTTCATATTTCTATTAATAGGCGCAGTCTTTCTTCCCATCTTGAAAGGCCTTATGTTATGCTTGCGAGCTCTGTCGCACATTCATTTCCATGCGATCCAGCCAACCAATTAGTTGGATAGAGCTGTTAAGTTGTTTAAAGCAATAAAGCATGCGACCTAATTCAAATATTCCCTCAATTTCAAGCTTGAAGGCAGTGGTTATAGGTTGGTTACAGATGAATAACGGAATCTCTTCTTTCTTGTCGTACTTCCCCAAGGCCAAGGGGTGATCTCCTTCCTTTTCTTAATGGATCACTGTTGAAGTATGGATATTAGGTTTAATTAATAACTGGCTAAGGATAGGAATGAGGAAGTGTACATGGACCAACCCTTTTCTCGCAGGAGGGCTGCGAGCATTTAGTGTACAGGTTAAGGAAGTCGATATACGGACGAGTCTTCTCGTCAGTGGTACCTCAAATTCCATGAGGTGAGAATGACCTTTGTTTTCATCTACCGCTACGTCCCTTAGGCTATTCTGGAATAACAGATTGAATCGAAAATCCCCTTAGGCTATTTATTAAGTTAAGGATCGCCTTTCGCCGGGTGTGATTACAGAATCCTAGATGCAGAGCTTGCCGGGTCTTTCCGATATGTCGAATTCCTTTTCGAATATGCCAACATAAGCATAAGACAGCAAAGAAGATACGATATCCCCGAATCGGATTCATGCAGAGAAGGAATAGAAGACCAAAGCAAGTTCGTGCCACTTTAGGTTTAGGAAATCCTCCGAAATAACCAACATACGGGCTTTCCCATTGCATTGTTCGATAATGCGCAGTTAGTGAGACAGTACGGAATATGAAGGAAGCGGAGTCAGCGAAAGAAGTACGATCCGATTTTTAGGCATAAAGAAAGGCTTAATTGGCTAAGGGCTTTTTAAAGAATGAAGCATCCAATTCAAATTCCATTGACAACGGTCTGACCATTCCCACGAGCAGAAAGATCCGAAGCAAGTAGGCTTTTTTTTTGATTCGTTCTGTCTTTGTTCCACTTATTGCTTTAATCGACCCCAAGGGGTTCGAATCCCATGATAAACCGTTTCCCTAGACAGATAGAAAGAACCGGAATAAGATAGGACTGACTCGACAATGGGAATGAAGGAGCTAGCATTTCTTCAGTGATCAATCTCGTTCCGCTCGTATTCTTTCCTACGACCGTTCGGGTATGATAGCCTTCCTTATAGGCCGCTTCAGACGTGTGAAGCTAACATGCTAAAGAGAAGGATTACATCTCCCTTTATTGTCAATCAAACGGCCGGGAAAGTACGTTCAGCAGCTAGCGCGAAACGAAAGCAAGGGATGCAGGTATGTCATAAAGATGAATCTATCAAGCAAGTCTCAGTAAATACATATGTTTGATTAAACCATTCAACATAAAGTACTTGTTCAGTAAAGGTGTCAGTGTTCATATCATAAAAGAAAGGACAGTCATTTCACCGCACGCAAAGGCTGTTACAGATAGCTAGATTGCTTCTTTGACAAGCCAGATGAGGCATAGTGTTCTTTCATTTTCTTTTTACATGTAAGATTTAATGGTATCGTATCGCTGTTCTAGACCGAAGGTATCGAGTTTTTGTAAGTTAATGCAAAAGATCGCTTACCATGACGTGACACGCAATCGACACCATACCATTCAAAGATATATTTATGGGAAGATCGAAACTTCCATAGCCTGAACTGATCAAGTCTGATCCTCTTTCTTGATGTTCCTTCACAGACCAATCATGTAACCTGATCTTATTACGACGTATCTTTCTTGTCTTGATTAAATACATCATTGAAACAATCATGCGAGAGGTCTACTACGTCAATTGCGTAACGAGTTGGACAGAGAGAACGCAGGAACGGCACCATGTGAGATTCTCATCCCGACTCGTTCGATTAATGGTGTTGCTGTCAGCCCTGTTCCTAGAGATCTGGGATGGAGGGACGCAAGAGAAGTAGGAATGGGATCGATGCAGTTGCTCAGGCATCCAATGCATTTAGTATAGCTGACTGAACACCAACACAATCTTTTTGCTGAAAATGAAACAATTTCCGCACGCCGTTGAAGGCTCATACTAACACTTGAGAGCGAAAGGAAGTCTCTTCTTTTGAGGATGATCTAGCTATGTCAGTTGGTTTGGCTACTACTCCTTCTTCTATGATGCAATTTCGGTCTCATTCCTCAAGGCAGAGGAAGGTTTCCCTAATGACTGATCAACCCATGGAACTGTGGTTTGGCTACTTCTGTATGGTCTTATCGAGAACCCTTCATATAGGGTATTTCCATGTCTGACTATATTATTAGAATATTTTTTTCATCATTGACCGGGTGAGGCATACCATACATCTCTTTTATCTGGGGCAGATAGACCTAGAGCAAAGCCCTTCTTTCACTCACATCTGGTACCGTGGAGCAGTACCTAGGGAAAGGATCAAGACCATAGGGGAAGGGGGAACAAGCTCTTCGGAACGGATACCCATCTCTTTGAATCAAACCTTTCCAGGATGCTCGCTTCCAAGCATTTAGTGCCATGTTTTGTTACCTGACTACTGTTCTCTGACCTCTAAAGGAAAAGAAGCATACTTGAAGGGCCCATAGAGAATAGCCCCTACGGACACCATCTATCAATCGTTCCATCTCCGCTTTCCCCAAAAGGAAGAATCTGGCTTATCCTATTATCTTTATGCCAACTGTATTGAACTCAATCATCACATTATGGTTACACCACACCATTCGAAAGACGAACATCAAGTAAAGGACTACAACATTTTTAGATTGGCAGGATTAAGTATAAAGCATTATTGTAGAGGGTTCCCCAAAAAAATAGATAAGGGATCTTGCCCTATAACCTAGTGAATAGGGAAGAACAGATCCCATATGTCTAGTTAAAAGCCTTTCTTTCCTTTGCGGCCTCACAAAGCCCTTCCTGCTTCATAAAAAGAAAGTTTCCAGACGAGTAAGTAATGGTGACCGACTCGATCTTTCCTCTACTGACATCTAGCAACTCTAGAAATGAAAGAGAGAAACTATTAATAACTAGGGGATGTTATCTATCGGTAAAGCCTAGCTACGAGAGAGTCTTTTCGCTAGGACGTTTCACTTTGAAAGGAGAAGTAGGGATTGAAAACTGGAACAACGTATTGTGAGGCATTTTGTTCAGGAGCAGGAAGATAATGAGAAGAAGGAAGAGCGTATCTAGCGGTAAGCTTTTTCTATGATGGTCTTTAGGAAGAAGTTTCCATTGAATTTTTATAGGGGAAAGGAGTTCTTAGCTCCGAAGTAGTTCGGAGAGGGGAAGGGACACACTGGGGATATCAAATAGAAGGGGGTATTTGCGGAGTGAAGAGCTAAGGCCAACCAACCCGGTTATCGGAGTTCAGCTATTCGCCCAACCCTAAATATAAAGGAAAGACGGAGACGGATAGAAGGCACGTAGCTCAGCTCAAGAAGCGGGCCGTACGAGGTTCAATAGAAGCGAGACCATACCATACGGTAAGAGAGGCTAGGTGACTCTCCTTACATTGGGGTTTAAGGCACTCGCCTGTTAGACCGTTGGAGCGGAAGCCACAAGACTGAACTTATAAGTAAGCGGTGCCACCTCAAAAGAATCTGGTGCAGGAGAGGGGGCATTGGCGAGGCTACCAGGATCGGAATTGAACTGTGAACTTCTTCACTGAACTGCTACTGAACTATCATATTATAGCGGAAACTGACGCATCTTTTGAAAGAAGGCAATCTAAGATTATGAGAATATGGGTGGAGGTTGAGGGGAGATGCTTTACTCATTAGGATACGGGCGAAGGAAGTTCATAGGTACTAGTTCTATTGGCAAGAGCCGGATCTCCTTATTCTTTAGAGGCGGGAAGGTGCTCAGCTACTCGACTCAGAAGGGAGAGAGTAGCTGCTTTTCTTCGAAGTTAGGGTAAGGGTATCGACAGATCGCGGAAAGCCATCTCTTCCTTTTTAGAACTTTGAGTCTGTCGCATAAGCTAGGTGGCTTGCCTCAGGCAGTCTGTGCTTTCTAAGCCCTCTTTCTCGCGATCTTGCTATCCAGTATTTCCATCACTTCTCTTATGAGCCGGATCTACTCCTCAATACGAATCCAGAGCCGATACCTTTACCTTTTATTGGTAAAACCGATGCTGATCTACTCTACTATTCGATTTATTCACGCAAGTAAAGCGTGAAGCGACCTGAAGATAAGGACTACAAGCGGATCGTTGCTGTAATTCCCTATCTTACTTGTGAAACGGAGGTTTCACAGGAAGAAGATAGTTCCAGAGAAAGAAAGACTATCAATATAGCGAATCTCAATGCCAGGATAGCTAATAGTAAGAAGGGAGCTTTTAGGAGTGATTATCCCTTTTCCTTTTTTTGTCTTTTTTATGGCTTCACTTCGTTCATAGCTTCGTTCGCTCGGATATCCTCTTGTTACCCTTTGGCTTAAACACATTTCGTCGAGTAAGACAGCTGTGGGAACAAGCTTCAAAGTTGCTCGCTAGCTGCTCTTTCCTGTTGTGGAATCAAGCCGCATTCTTTACGCTATTCATTGATCTGATCGGGTCGGTACTTATTCTGATAGTTGTACTCCCCCTAGATTGAGAAGAGGGAAAAGGCTAAGAAGTTTCCCATTAGCGGATGAAAGCCCTTTTTTCTAAATAGAAATGGGGGATAGAGAGCTAGTCTATAACTAGAAGGATTCGGGGCAGACTTATAGAGCATACCCGGAATGAAGAAGGACCGGATCCCGCAACAAGGTTGAAAGCAAATTCCTTACTGCAGTTGCTCTAGTAGTAGGAATTGACCCCGGGTTCGCCTCGGCCAGTAGGATACGAAAAAAGTGAATGAGAGTATTGAGTACTTTCTTCTTACTTCAGCCGAACATAGATCGTAAAAGATGCATTCGGTCATTCGGTAACTACCTCGGAAGCCCTGCATGGGTCAACTCCACTATGTGCTCAGGCGTGGGAATCCAGTTCATAGAAGGATTGGTGGGCCTTGTTGAAAGCCTTCTTATGTGAATCTTGTACTGTTAAGAAAGAAAGGCTACTTTAGTTCTCACTTCGTTCGTTCCGTCGTGGCTACAACCTAGCTTGGGAATCTGTCTGAACCAGGGAAAGCAGAGTGAACAGCTTCACATCTTACTGACAAGGTGCGTGCCCAGCTAAAGGAAGATCACGAGTAGGCAGCTATGGAATCCGCTGTTCTTGCCGGTGGTAGGGCAGTAGGAGTAAAGGCAATAGGATCAGTATTAGGAAATGGTCTAACTAGGAACGGCAGACTCAAGGCGATGCCTAGTAGATAGATCCCGGGGGTACCTAGAAAGGAAGGCATCCTTTTGCTTTTGGAAAGAGAAGGCACAAATTTAATTGGTGCAAGGGGTAGTCAGATAGGGTTGTTATCGCTCTTGGGAAGTATATTTAGGGGTTTGGGAGTGGAGACTTCCTTGTTCTTAATAGTAGGGTTTCGTGCCAGTCTAATAAGATCATGAAGAAGTGTGAATCGGCGGAGCTCCGAGTGTTCTAGGAGTAGTAGGGGTGCATCTATCTATGTTACGTAGTTGCCCCGTTTGAGTACATCTTTTTCTTACTCCCTATTGGCGAGTGTTGGATTTTCAATTCCTACCAACCCAGGAAGCTACTTAGTTGTTGAGTTGCCAATGAGCTGAGCTCTGGGTCGAAGCTGCTAGACTAGAGGGTGGCCTCTCTCTCATAAGAGGAATAAAATCGTAGTGGCGCAATCCTGACTGTCGGTCTTCCCGGTTGAAGGTCCAATACAAGTAGAGTAGATAGCAGGTGTCTTCGTTTTGGCTCCCTCCGCATAGGACAGTAATAATATAACTTCGTAGCGCCTTGAAGCAATAAATAAAATCTTATTTTAGGGAGGGAAGTCCCCACGAAAGACCCCTCCTCCCTCTCTGGCTTATCAGTCTAGCAAGCATCCCGCTTTGAATGAAAAAAGCGCCAAAGCCTAAGACTGCAGAGGAAAAGAGTACTCTAGGGAAAGGAATCGATCTCTCTTTCTTTTTTCGGAGCAACGTCTGCTAATAGTCAGCGTAACGTCTTATCGTCTGCAGTGAGAAGGTCTCTATCTGGGTGGGAGAAGTGATGAGAGCAGCTTTTCACAGGCAGGAAGATTCTTTTCGGGTATTCAGTTTCCCCAGCTTTCCTTTAGAAATTGCAACTCCGGAACTAAGGATAGGATTCCATTCGGAGAAAGAAATAGGGTATTGGGTAATGGTAGGGTTGATATCGCAAGGGTCGCTAAACGCGGCTTTTTCCCGAGTGTTGTTAAACAACAGGCCTATCAGGCCCTAAAAAACAAAGCAGGAGCTCGTAGGAGCAAGTGGAATGTAAGACTTGGAACGAGGAGTAAGAAGGGATGGATTCGTTGACAGAAGGAGGCAAGATCCGCTTAATAGACTCAAAGATGTCTCTTCGCAAGGCCCTCCTCTCCTAGCCTCAACAACAAATCTTCCATTAGGCATTTTCTAACAATAAGAGGGGCGTCGCGAAACTCTTCATCAGGACAAGACTCTTCAGATTCACCTCGAGGCTCCTCTGATGACACAACCTCGGAGGCTGCAGGATTTGTTAGTATCTACCACATCCTTTTCAAAAACATTAGCTTGATTTTTCTTTGCCATGAACTCTTCTCTTTTTTCAAAGTAAAAACCATCTTGCAGTCCAGTCTCCATGAGAATGACGAGTGGGCCCCCCATTTTTCGGGGATGGAGGGAGCTGAAAAGCAGCCCAACCCACTTGCCCTACCTATTATGTGTTCAGCATAAGGCCACTAGCTTCAACGCGCTTAGCTACTGCGTAACACTTTCTTCTTTATGGAAAGTTCAATTTTGATATTCTCTTAGCTCCTAGTTTCACTCTCGATGTGAATCTTTCTTGCCTTCCTTCTTTTTGTCTAGTCAAGCTAGAGGGGTAGTGTGGGAAGGTGAGTTCTTTGCAAAGGGAAATCCTCTCTTTCAGGCCGGCCTTTACATTTTCATTATAGGGTTGAGACTTTACTTAGCCATCACCCACCTTTTCATTCTTTAGTTTGTCTTCCAGATAGCAAATGCATTGGATGCTGGGCGCTCCCCCTCTCTACGCCCTTTCTTGCCCTAGAATCCGTTGAACCTTAGAGCTTGGGAGATGTATTGGTAGGGGCACCCCCACTCAAACCGCTGGCAAAGCATTAGGAATGAAAGGGAGACACTTACCAACAAAAGGGGGACAGCTCATCAAAGTCATTTGGCTCCTTTGGATCCTTAGAATCTTAAGAAGGCAAGCTACTCATGGATGGTTGGGAACCAGAAGAGGAACGTAAGTAGCCTGCCCGAGCCCCCTACAAATTAGCCTTTGTTGGGTAAGCGGCCCCTTTGGGGATAAGTAAGAAAGGGGAAGGAATGAGAGATCCAGTTCATCCTCATAGCGCTTTTAACATTCTATTTTCGAGATGCGAAGTAAATGTCATAGTTGATAGCCTGCCCCGGGAGTTTAGTTTCGCCTGTCACCTTACCTCTTGGTAGGGACGGAACTCCCTCGCTTCCAAGATGGGAGGTTCCCGTCGAGACTAAGCCCGAAGCTAAGAGCTCTAGCTAAGTGGGCGCTACAGTTTAGACTCAACCATAACATAATATGTAATTCTGGGAATTTCCAACAATCTTATTCCTACTGAACCTCTCGGTATGGATTTCTTCCTCTATCTCCCTTTCTATTCCCCTCCACCATCTTTCTTGGCATGGACTAAATGGCTAGTGAGATGTTCCTCAATGGAGATGAGGATGGAGTACTGGTTGCTTCGTAGCCAGCAGGATGACTTGGAAGAGAGAGATAGGGAATGAATGGGGTGGACTTGGATTTTATCTGGCAATTGGAATCTCGATCTGGAGAACTTCAATATGCCGTGGATCTGGAGGAGAGAGAATGTGAATGAAAGAGATGGCTCAGTGCGGCACGGCACGTTTGTTGATGCCAGGGATAGGGATGAAGGCATTAGAAAAGCTGGTTCCTCGCCGGGAGAGAGTAGAGCCTTGGAGTGCTCATAGAAGTCTTTAAAAACCGATGAGCTATGGGAGACAGAAAGGCCTATAGCTAGCCGATTCGGAAGTATCCGGATTCTGATTTAAATCTTTATCCAGGAAGATGTGGCTCCTTCTGATCTTGCTACCGACTTAGGACACACTATGTTCGTTGATTCCGAAAGCATGTTGATATGTGATGAACCACGCCATCAGCGATTTCGGTCATCACTTTATGCAATTACAAGAGACTTTATTTTTCTAAAAAGTAGTAGAATCTATAAGTGAGGAAGTAAGAAACTGTGGAAGCAGTAGCGGACGGAAGGGTTAACATTAATATACCGGGGCATTGGAGTCTTGTTTGCACGGGATTCCACCTCAACCAGTTAGAGGTAAGCGGTTTCGGGGAACAGGCTGTAACAGGAGAGGATAGAGGTAAGAGGGGAGCGGGCATCCATCCAATCTTCACTTATCAAAATTAACAAAATGTTTAAGGTGTAAAATAGAGGTTTAAAGGTCTCTAGCAGCCTCTAAGCCCGTTTCACTCTTTTTTCTACAATCACTGGCGTAACGTAACATAATTGGCAGATGCCCTTGCTGCGGATTCGTCTGGTCATTGAGATTTGCCTCTTTTGCTCTCCCATTCGAAACCAGGCGGAAAGACTTTCTACCCATCATCCCGTCCGAAGGCCGAACTGGTTTACTATCCAAACACAAAAAACATAGTTTTTTATTTACTTACTTTTGAAGACAATGGTTGTTTCGGCTAGTCCAGCACTAACCCTTCGATATATCTCTTGCTGAAAGTATCCCTGATCCCATTGATAACGGGTGGGACCAAATAATTCGATCGGAGTAGTTGCTGAACCATACCACATCGTTCCAGCAACAACAAAAGCTGCAAAAAAGACAGCAGCAATACTGCTGGAAAGGACGGTTTCAATATTTCCCATACGCAATCCTTTGTATAGACGTTGTGGCGGGCGGACGCTAAGATGGAATAACCCCGCTAATATGCCCAATGTACCCGCTGCAATGTGATGAGAGGCTATTCCTCCCGGAACAAAAGGATCAAAACCTTCTACACCCCATGCCGGATTTACAGGTTGTACTTTTCCCGTTAGCCCATAGGGATCGGACACCCATATTCCAGGACCATACGCGCCCGTTACATGAAATGCACCAAAACCAAAACAAGCCACTCCTGAAAGAAAGATCTTGGGCAAATCCAAAGAAGGTTTTCCTGTGCGCTCATCGCAAAATATTTCGAGATCCCAATATACCCAATGCCAGATAGCTGCCAAAAAGCATAAACCAGAAAACACAATATGTGCACCAGCTACACCTTCATAACTCCAAATACCCGGATTTGTTGCAGTACCCCCTGTGATACTCCAACCACCCCATGAATTGGTAATTCCTAAACGAGTCATGAAGGGTATAACAAACATACCCTGTCTCCACATTGGATCAAGAATGGGATCAGAAGGATCAAAAACTGCTAATTCATACAGAGCCATCGAACCGGCCCAACCAGCAACCAGTGCTGTATGCATTATATGAACAGAAAGCAACCGGCCGGGATCATTCAATACAACAGTATGAACACGATACCAAGGCAAACCCATGGAAATACCCCTTTCGATAAATAGACACTATGTAACTTTATTGCATTGGAAAAGACTATACTATGACTATTCTATGTACCTCCCTTGTTCAGTGGATTATTTCCGAACAGGGTGTTCATTCTGTTGGTAATAAAATAATGGAACAACTCTGGTCTTAGAAACAAAGAGAAGCAGGTTTATTCTATACTCGATAAGTACCAATACGCAATGGGGGTTGATACCATTTTCTCTGAGCGAATGCGTGCATACTTATTCATCGCCCTATTCAAAAAAAATTCAATACTCATTGATAAAAGATAAAGAGAAAGGAACCTGAATTCACTGGCTAAGCCTTGCAGTACCCCCTGCTTGGAGGATCGGCTACTGGTATATGGCTCGCTCCATTTATGCGACTCGTTCCCTCTTCACCAATTACTTACCATTTTCATCAGCTTCCACAAGCATCTCTTTTCAATCGAGTCACTTAACGCCCTTCGCCTTTCACGGGGGAGAAAGTGGGACTCTTTAAAAAGGCGGCGCTAACAATGCAAGTAGCGACGTAGCAGCGTAGGGGGTCGACCCTTCTCCCAACCCGAAGCTGAGTGGGCGGGCCTAAAGGCAAGAGCATGGTCCTGCCATTGATCATGGGTCAACGACGGAACAAAGAAGTCAAGTAGGTTGTTCCTCCGTGTCCTACTAATTGCGTAAGTCAGAGAGTAGCTCTTTCTTCTTTCATATATGGTACCATCCCTCACATCCTCCTGTCTTCTTAGTCTTCGTCTGCTCTCAATGAGTCAATGCCCGGAACAGGCTCTGAATGAAATAGAAATCCCGTTAGTAAAGTCACCCTCTGACTATGGGTAGCTGGCTTGATGATTGATCTCGGTGATTTCCACCCGTCTCTCTAAGGATGGATCCCTTTTGCCCTCTTTTTGAGGCAAGTCCTATACCTGTAGGGTGGGATTCTTCCTTTCTAGCAGCTCTCAAAAGGCTTCCAAAATGGATTGAGTCCTAAGCCGATCCCTTGAGACTAGCCGGACAATGGAGATAGGTGTGGATATGCATCTTTGAATTCATTAGCTCGCACCAAGATCTACCTCCTAACCACAGAACCTCAGAGTTCTATCAACCAACAGCTTCATAGAGAAAGGAGTCACTAAGGGGCGAGCAATAGGTTTAGCTCAAAAAGAGGAGGATATATAGATTTGCGTGCGGAAGAACTCTGCCTGAGAGCTATGCCTGAGAAGTTAGCCCGAGAAGCTTGAGCGGTTCAAGAATCCGGTTTCTTTCTTCCTCTGGTTGAGTCAATAAAGCTAGCTGCTGCTTTTAAACTATACTGATGTAGTGGGCGGTAGTTGGAAGCACAGTACGGGCAGAAGCAATCCCCAAGCATCATTTTAGAGCTCATTAGTCTTAGTGTGAAACCCAAGAAAAAGGGGAAAAAGTACTCCCCAAAGAATGCGCACCTTTAGGGATAACAAAGTCAATCTCTAGTCTATATATACTAGAGTTCTTATATATATGATGTCCAATTCAGATCGGCTTAATAAACCGCAAGTCTGGCTTCGACAAAACGGTACTAGCCACCATAACAGGGGCAATCTTTATCAGGATGTACTGGAATCATAGGTTGGAGTTTATAATAGAACAGACACAGAACTGGATTGAGGATTAATAGACTAATATATATTAAGAAAGGGATGACAATCTACTAGCTGGAGATTGTGCAAAAAACACTGTACTCCAAGTACGCCTTGATAATTGGATAGAATTATCTTGGGGAGTAGAGAAAAGCCTAAGTTTAATCCTATTTAAAAGACAAACTAAAACAAAAAATGCTGAACAAAGCGTGGTTATCCATCTGGATAAAGGGGTTCAGGACGCAGCGGACACACAAAGGTATCAAGCTTTTGCTTTGAATAATTTGATTGCTGAAGTTCGTGTGCTCAGCAAAGAGCTACCTGAGGGTGATAGTAAGCTTATCCAATTAAATTACCAAAACTGGCTTGTAAAATCTGAATTACAAAAGATTAATAATGTCGTTAAAGAGTACGACAACCTCTTACGTCTTCGTCTTGGGCAAGATTACGAGGGCAACCCTTTTGATGTGATACCTTCATTTCCCGTAGAAGAGAATAGTGAAAAGATCTTAAATGCTGATTTGGATTTCCCTCCTTTGGCAAAAGAGGATTCAGACGACAAAGTTTTAAGTGGTAAGGATTCAGACTCTGAGTCTGCAGAAAGTAAAGCTTTGAGGACAAAGGAGGAAGAGGAAGCTCGTTTTAAAAAGAATGCTTGAGGAGGTTATGTCAAATCGCTCTTACCGACGATGCAAACTATTCCACTTTAAGGCATTTCGTTGCAAGCAAATAGAGCAGAGAGCTTACCCTTTCTTTCTATTAGAGTCGTGAGCTTGTTGTAGTCGGTCCTATAAGGGGAACCTTGCTACTTATTTGCTATATCTCCGCGTCTTTGCGCGGCTCGGCTCGTTCTTCAAGCCCTGCTTCTCCTCACTCCTTGCGCTCTATCAATTTCTTTTTCATTGAAAGATTAGATTCAAGTTCCAACTAATGGCACTTTTCCAATAGAGTAAGGCAAGGAAAGGAAGGTGTGGCATACTTTTTATTCGGTTTAGGCCTATCGGGAGTGAAGAAGGAGAGCAGAGATTCTATCCGGGATCACAAGATATTTTGAAATTTTGAGTTATACTAAAAGGAAGGGCCTTACGTGGGTCAACGTATATAATCAATAACTTTTTGAAGCAATCAATTCCGATTAAGAAGACCTACTTCGAATCCCTGTGGAAGAATAGAATCATAAAAGCGAGGCGATCGGCTGTGAGCAGCAGGAAGAAGAGTCCGTACCACAAGTTGTACGTTCAGCGATTATCAAGCTGATGACCCAATAAAGGATAGCTTCTTTAGAATGGAAGATAGTCACTAAATACAATATAGAGTATCAAAGGAAAGCTTTCTTTAAGTCCTTTGTCCTTTTTCCCGTTATATCGGTTTATGTAATTATCACATAAAAAGAAATCCTATCTCTACTTCTGCTAACGCAGGCGAGAATTGGGCAAGTTGGTGTGCTAATCCGATCAGTAGATTGATGAGCTGCCAATACGGGCATACGGAAAAGAAAACCTAAGTTAGGAATATTTTCTTCCCTTTCCACCGGACCTTGGAAAAGCACTTTAGGCGATAGCATAAAAAGCTGGCACAATAATTTGTATGTGTTACATATGGGGCCGGCCCCTTTCTCTATTGATCAGTAAGAACTGGATCAATTGCTTTGTAGGCCTTGCTTCTTTCTTTATCAACTTAATCTTACGCTGCTTAAGCACCTTAGGCACACTCAGCCCCTATTACATGGCCTTTCTCTCACCTGAGACACATTCTTTTATTCTCTTTCCCTTGAGCCTGGTATTAATTCTTTATAGCCTTCTTTCCTTGGCGAGAAGGGATCGTCTCACACCTGGCAATCTTCGAGGAGAGAGTGGCCTTACGAGGGTTTAGAGACTAAAGACGATAGCGGCGGGACGGGATTAGGCTTTTTAGGAAAAGTTCCTTGCTGCGGAAGAAGTGCGCGTCTTGCCTGGATCGCTATCTTACTTGCAATAGTGCTTTTTTCTATTTGAGCTTCCCTTATTCCTTTTATCGAACATAATGATGCGAATCGAGCTTTAATGAGTTCGAATATGCAACGTCAAGCAGTTCCACTTTCTAGGTCCGAGAAATGCATTGTTGGAACTGGGTTGGAACGACAAGCAGCTCTAGATTCAGGGGCTCTTTATATATCCGAACGTGAGGGAAGGGTCGTTTATACCGATACGGATAAGATCGTTTTATCAGGTAATGGAGGTACTCTAAGCATTCCATTAGGTCGGTATCAACGTTCGAACAAAAATACTTGTATGCACCAAAAACCGCAGGCTCATCGGGGTAAATACATTAAAAAGGGGCAAATTATAGCTAACGGTACTGCTACGGTTGGTGGAGAGCTTTCTTTGGGGAAAGGCGTATTAGTAGCTTATATGCCGTGGGAAGGCTACAATTATGAAGATGCAGTACTCATTAGTGAACGTTTGGTATATGAAGATATTTATACTTCTTTTCACATACGGAAATATGAAATCCAAATCCATGTCACAAACCAAGGTCCCGAAAAGGTTACTAGGGAAATACCCCATTTAGAAGCCCACTTACTCCGCAATTTAGACAAAAACGGAATTGTGATACTGGGATCTTGGGTAGAGACGGGTGATATCTTAGTAGGTAAATTAACGCCCCAGGTGGTAAAAGAGTCGTCGTATGCCCCGGAAGATAGATTGTTACGAGCTATCCTTGGCATTCAGGTATCCACTTCAAAAGAAACGTGTCTAAAACTACCTATAGGCGGTAGGGGTCGGGTTATTGATGTGAGATGGATCCATAACCATAAGAAGGGGGGTTCCAGTTATAATCCAGAAACGATTCGTGTATATATTTTACAGAAACGTGAAATTAAAGTCGGCGATAAAGTAGCTGGAAGACACGGAAATAAGGGTATTATTTCAAAAATTTTGCCTAGACAAGATATGCCTTATTTGGAAGATGGAAGACCTGTTGATATGGTCTTTAACCCGCTAGGAGTACCTTCAAGGATGAATGTAGGACAGATATTTGAATGTTCACTTGGGTTAGCCGGAAGCCTGCTAGGCAGGCATTATCGAATAGCGCCATTTGATGAGAGATATGAACAAGAAGCTTCGAGAAAACTGGTGTTTTCTGAATTATATCAAGCTAGTAAGCAAACTGAGAATCCGTGGGTATTTGAAGCCGAATATCCGGGAAAAAGCAGAATATTTGATGGAAGGACGGGGAGCCCTTTTGAACAACCCGTTCTAATAGGACAGCCTTATATCTTAAAATTAATTCATCAAGTTGATGATAAAATCCACGGCCGTTCAAGTGGACATTATGCCCTTGTTACACAACAACCTCTTAGAGGAAGGGCAAAGCGAGGGGGACAGCGGGTAGGAGAAATGGAGGTTTGGGCTCTCGAAGGGTTTGGTGTTGCTCATGTTTTACAAGAAATGCTTACTTATAAATCTGACCATATTAGAGCTCGTCAGGAAGTACTTGGTACTACGATGGTTGGAGAAACAATACCTAACCCCGAGAGTACTCCAGAATCTTTTCGATTACTCGTTCGAGAACTACGATCTTTAGCTCTGGAACTGAATCATTTCCTTGTATCTGAGAAAAACTTCCAGATTCATAGGAAGGAATGAATCAGTATTTTTCTTCTATGATCGATTTACCAACTATGTCTTAAGCCCCGTCTCAGTAGCTCAATGGTAGAGCAGTCGGGTTCTTACAATTGTTACATGAGAGAGGTCGTAGGTTCAATTCCTACCTGAGAATGTTGGGATTGTTGTCTTTGCGGAGTGATGGATCAGTCTAGAAGGGCGCGATTGCTTACTTTTTGATTTCCATGGAGTGTAAAGTTCCGGGTAAGAACCTGTGCGGGATTGATTTAGTGGTTCCTTCATCCCGTAGGGCGGGGTAGTCTATCGGTGAATACATAACATTTCTCAAGAACTCTGATTCAACCCTTTCTGTGTCACTAACTGGGCTCTCTACCCGGGGCCGGGGCAAAGAATAAAGGATGTCAGACCGCGCCCTTCTAGAGCAGGAGATCTTACTGCTTTTTCACGAGGGTATGCTTTCTTTTTGAATGAATACCCGGTAGCTGTAGCAAAGGAAGAAGTCCAATTCTACCGGATGTCTTTCAGACAAAGAAAGAAATTGGAATATAAAAGCTCCAACATCGAATCGGTCTTATTCCTCCTCTAGCCCTTATGATATCAACAAAAAAAGCGAGTTGAGGTCTCAAAGTCAAATGCAAGAGTCACTATATATTCTCCAAAAAGCTCTTTTCCCAGCCTTTCATACTCGGACTCAGATCTGGGACTAGCTAGGGGATTTCGACCCTGATCTGTCTACGCGATGAATTAATTGAATGGATTCGGGTATAAGAGGAGATGTATAAGGCTAACCAGATCGTCACCACACATCGTCAACTGAACCTTGGCATGCTTCCATCAGCGCTGAAAAGACTGCATTGAACGAGAAGAGAACTAAGGCAAGGCTGGTGATGTGCCACTGTATGGAGGGTTCAGAGAGAGTAGAAGTGAAACAAGAATCTTTATTTAGTGGAGCTAATATGATCGTATGTCTCCTTCTTGAGAAAGCTGGCTTGCATAAGGAGATAAGAGCGTAATTGCTCTAAGTGCGAGCACGTGCGCTACAACTACATCATAAAGAAAAAAGATGTAACAAAGCACAATTAGCGTAACATATGGGAAAGCGGCTAGCGCAAAACGAAAGCAAGGGGAAGACCAGGCGAATCTTTACGGACTGGACTCACAACTATAGCAAAGGTCATCCAGGGTTCCTTCGTTCTATCTGTTCACTTAAGACTGCACTTTAAAAGGTAGTTCTGAAAGGCACCTCTTCAATCCTATTCAACCTTCTATGGAGAAGCCCCAGAACTACGCTTGAAGCTTCATTCAGATCGATTCCAGTCGCCGCTACGCCACATCAATCCGTTATGGCTTGACCCTCTTCCTTAGCAGCTACGGATTCTCCGGGCAGCCATATTTGCGTGGAATTACATCAGTACATTAGTTAGACGAGCAGTGGATTACATCACCCCGATTCGCACCAAGTTTTCTCTGTCGGGCATGGAGAAAGCTCCAAGGATTGACCCGGGGTTAGACCACTCTACGGAACCCCTTTTGACGACTGCTCTGTGCTTGCCGCTATCTTTCTGCCGGCCAGGACCAATTCCGCTTAATGCCATGATTGAGTCATGACGAGCTAGACTGATGACGCTCTTTCAAGGACCGGAAAAACTCTCTAATGCTGAGGATCAAACGTTGCTTCGGATGTCTATGAGAAGGAAGCTTCTCACAGATATTGACTCTTAGATAGATACCAGCATAGTATCTTAATTAACAGTTTTCTGGAACTTGGTTGCACTCGTAAAGCGGCTTAAGAGAGCAGCGAAAGAAGCCCACTACGCGGTGATATTTCCTGACTAGCAAGTTCCGGTCCAGGCTCTAATCCAGTCTCTGATGGCGTAGCTGATGTGTCATGCTAGGAAGCTGAGCTAGGGCATTTTTTCTTTCTCAACGGGAGTGAAACCCTTCCTCTATGCTGACAGAAGCAACCAAGCTCCTGCTTTCATGGTTCGTCGGCTGATGGTTGTACGTGTTTCTGTCTTTTTGTCGGTATGCTGTTCCACTATTACTTTCCGTAAACCTTTCAATAGCTGCTGAACTCGAGACAAATACCTCTTGAGCTCTTTAGCCTCATAACTGCCATTGACCTGATGCACGACTATCTTTGAATCACTAAACCCCAACACTTCTTCTTCTCCCATCTTCTTTGCCAACTTCAATCCCGTAATTAAAGCTTCATACTCGGCTTCGTTGTTAGTTGCTCTTCAGTCGAACCGCAAAGCATATGTGATCTCACTTCCTTCGGGGCTTTGAAATAATAAGCCCGCACCGCTCCCTTCTTCACTCGCTGCCCCATCAACAAACAGAGTCCACATCGAAGATTCCTTGCTTGTCTCCCTTTCTGCACTTTTATCTTCCTGCCGTTTTTCAGCGATCTAGTTATAAAACTTGTTTGAGTGGGAGTGGCCAGCTATCCATATAGGTCAAGCGCTAAGCGATAGATTTTCCTGGCCCTGAGCCAACAATGCCCCGGGACAATCTCTTTATAAACCGACCGAACCTTGTTCTTGATCTCGATTTGCATCAGCCTTCGACAAGACGAGATAAGAATCTCTAGCACCAAGAAGGGAAGCGGCGAACGAAAGCAACCTGACCTGCGGGAGATTGAATTCCCTAAACCCTATTCGATTCTAATACACCCGAATGAGCATCAGAAAGAGAGGCTTTGGCCTAGCCTTAATGAGATCAATCACGAGTCTTCGCTACAGAATCTTCCTAAGTCGTAGCTTGAAAGTCAACCAGAAATAGAACGTACAGAAGCCAGATCTATAAAATGAGGCTAGAGCTACAATCCGTAACTTGGAGATTGACTTTCTCGGGGAATATTGAAGGCTGTGTCGACCCCCGTTTGATTAATGAATCGATAGGACAAGAATCACAGGAAAAAATTCCCATGAGTCTCCTTTGAAACAGACGCCGAAACAAATGCCCGTGAAGAAATCTGGTGCGAGGGAAGATTGCCCCCAGGCTATGAATCAAAATTTGGAATAGCAGCTCTTTTGCGGGACTTTCTTCTTTCTTTTACAGATGTTGAATCCGCAGCACATGAACTGGTCGAGTGAATGGCTACTGCAAGAGAATCCGCTGCTCTTGAATCAGAGTAGGCTGCCTTTCCTATTGAAGCTTATGTTGTTGCGGTTATTGCATTAAGCACGGGTTACGAAAGCAAGGGCATTCAAGCTTTCCTTCTCAGATGGGGCCTAAGGACTCTTTTCTCGGCGTAAGGACTGGTACATTAATATGCAGGAGCGAATTCCTATAACAGGTAAAACCACCTCCCCATCTCAAGGGGGCTTTCAGCGACCAGATCCAGGACATTCCTATAGGCTTCACCTTCTATCCCGTTTGGAACTGAGACGGGACTGTAACCGCTCATTATGTCACCTGTCTTTTCGACAGAAATTTCATTATTAGTTAAACCAGCGGGTTGAGAGGGTGTACCATAGGGTTCGACCTTGACCCCCATCCAACTATATTCTAATTTTATACCGTTTTTCATTTATTTTTATTACCCTTTCCGCTAATGGCACATAGTGAAAAAAGGCTACGAAAAGGTAAATCAAATAACCAGATAACAAGAATGCAAAATAGTAGACAATGAAACCTTTGTTTATTTGACCAATTCCTTCTAAAACCTTCTCAATCATTTGCTTTTGTTTATTCTTTTATACTGCTCTGCTCCCCCTTTAAAAGAGAGACTTAGAACTAAACGAAAGCTTTTCTTGGTTGTTAACCAACTAACAGCATGGGAAAAAGTTCACTGACTTACTTACGAAATTGCAAATTCCGATCGTTTGATTTGCATATGTTAAGCATAGCAGCACGATTGGAGCTTCTTAGGACTTAGGTTACTGCCTATGAGCTTCAACCTTTACGCCAAAGCTTACTTCTTGCTTTCTGGGATCGGTACACCCGCTTCTTTTCATTCTATATTCGATTCGGCCTGTAGGCATATTACATACGTTATTTCCTAAAGGTCTAACCTTCCCCTTTAGACTCGCGTAAGGTCGTTGCTTACTAACTCTGTCACCCATCTCAGGAGATTCAGTATGTCACCGCTTGACCCGTGTCCACTTCCAAATAAAGAGAAAGATCGCCGACCCGAGGAAATAGACTGATAAGTTGACTTTCTGAAAGGGGCGTACCGATCTTCTAATTCAAACTCTTTTATCGCCTTGAAAGGCTATTCGAATGTCCTATAAAAGGGTTTCGTACCCCGCTGCCACCTGAGGCCCAATAAGATGCTTTTCCTACGTCTCTGTCTGAGGAGTGAACTAAGGGGACGGAAGCAAGGTCAAAAGCAGATGTTGAAAACCACTTCTGACCCTGGCCCCTGCTAACCCCCCCGAAGACTTGTAGGCACCATCGGAGTTCAGTTTAACCCAATCCGTAGGGGGCCCAATAAGCTTTTCAACTCTACTTCGTTTAGTTACTCCCACACCACTTCCCGCAGATGCGCTCTGCATGATCTCTCGTGCCCGGTTCAGAATGCAAAAGGTCACCAATCCGGAAGGGGAAAGGAATCCTAGGTAAACTTAAATGCTTAGACCGATCAAATAGCCGGCCGTTGGGAGATGCTAAGGGTCACGAAAGTGTAAAATCGTTTTAATAAGGTTGTCCCTAAAAATAAAATATTAAAGGGGAAGAATGAAACCCGGAATGAAGAGAGATTGTATTTCAACAAGGACAGCGGTAGAAACTAGTCCTATTTCCCCTATTGACTCGCTTCGCGCGCTTCCTTCCTTGCATCCCGTTGATTGGAATTTCTTTGCCATCGGCATCCTAGCAATATAAAGAATAGAACATGATTGACCTTGCTTATGGGACTTAGCCCAGACAGGCTAAACTTATCACCCCACTGGCATGGAAGAGGGAAAGAGTAGTTCGCTTACTTCTACCCGGAGAGACAGTCCCCTCCTTGCGAAGCGGGGAAAGGATCAAAGAGAAGAAGAAGAGTGGTGAGCAGGGCGAGAGGTTAGGAAGCGAACCTCCGTCTACGGAGTACTTACTAAAAAGTATTTTATTTAGGGAACGAACTTCCTGAAAACAAAGCCTAGAGCACCGTGCAGTCTCAAGCCGAATACGCTATATCAGCCAGCACAACATCCGAAAAGGAATTTGACCCTCTTTCTTCTTACTTAGGCTGCCTTTCGAGCTGGGAGAACTAAGGCATTTCCCTATTCAGAATCTATATCTCGAACCACAGAAAAGCGTAGTCACAAGAACTGAAAACAGCTGACCAAGTCAGTTCCTTCTTGGCTACTGATGCCATCCCTCTGTCTAAAGTATAAAGTAAGGAGTAGGAGCATGAGTTTAGTTAGGACTTGGAATGTCTAATTTATTGGTCAGAATCGCCATTCCGCTGAAGCAGGAAGATCTGATCGCTACCCCTGAGAGGGGATGTTTTCAGAGCAGCAGACAAAGAAAGAAAGAGGTAGAGTGCGTGAATACCTTTTTCTTCATTCGAGCGCCTTGATAAAAAGAAACCTCTGCCTCCCTTTCGGAATCGGTTTAAGCTATTAAAATGGGTAAGCTGCTGTAGCGGCGATATCCTCCCTGTGGTAGTATGGGTATTATCGAGAGTATGATCCCCCTCGTCAAAGCACCCTTTCGCCTCAGCCCACAAGAAATTACGTAGAGTGAAGATTAAACCTTTCGTGTTGCCGAACCTGTTGGAGAAAGTGAAGTGAGATTTGGATAATCGGGAATAGGGTAGGCTTCATAGAAGGTAGGAGTGAAGCAGCTCTTATAGGCTTTCTAGCGCTGTTTTAAAATGCAATGATTGGGCCCCCTCTGGGGAATAGTACTTGATGATAGGAGTTAGCGAGCAGACAAGTAAAGGCCTCTAGTGGGCAGGAAAGGTCAATCCACTTCATTCACCCGAAGGAGGGAGGAAGTTAACGAAGACTAACACAAAGAAGGCAGAGAGGGGGTAGGTAGTGTGTCAGGAGAAAAGAAGACTGTGCCCGAAAATAAGGAAAGATTTGATTTCATCCTTGACTCCCGAGTTAGCTTCTCTTCTGCTTCCTGTCCCCCTTTTAACAGAAAATGGAGAGATTCATTGATGTATTTATTGAATCCGTCGGGACTGACGGGGCTCGAACCCGCAGCTTCCGCCTTGACAGGGCGGTGCTCTGACCGATTGAACTACAATCCCAGGAAAATTAGGTGTACAGCCTAAAATCGAATTTGATTTTCTATTCATTCGAACCATTTAGTTTCGCCGTGTTGTAAAAGAGACACGAATGAAATGATATATTAATTCTATATTTATGAATTTAAATACACTAGACTCATAGTGGGCTAATTCATGAATTGAATCATGACTATATAAGCTATTCTGATATTAAGAGATTCAATATAGATGAGTGGAAGCGGACCTTTGATTTCCTTGGACCGCGCAAGAATTCGTCGTCCGATTGAATCTGTTTGTTCCTGGATGCTCTATATAAATCCATGGCTATTCCTTTCCAAAGGTCTTCATTCCGAGTCACAAGAGCAATCTCTTTTTTATAATTCTTTATTTCTTTTTGTTATGGTAATGCAATGCAAGAGGTCGGAAATCGGGTTCTTTCTGATGATGAAAAGAGCTTTTATCTTATGTGAAATTTATTAAAACCCGAAATGTCGGTAATGTTAGAAGACGCCTGTCGGTATCATCAGATCAGATACCTATGGTCGGTATATCTTTGAAAGCTCAGACGGAGAGAAAAAACGGACTCCTGGAGGGCTACTTAAGCCACTTTAGTGCAAACCAGAAGGACTGGAGTTGTTGGATGTTGCTCAGTGCTGCTATAACTTAACAACCAAAAAGCTCTGCGTCGAACTTCAGCCCCTTCGAGTTGGCCATCTAAGCCAATTCATGACGACTATGCTCTATACTTTGTTCCTAGTGAGGAGGAGGCTGCCCATTCTGTTTCGGATTCAGAAAAATGAGATTTGAAAGGTACTCAAGCTGAATTGGTGGTCCAATTTCGGAATTTGAGTTCTAAGTTGGATAGGAAGATGCGGGCTGCTCAAGCAAAAAAGGCTAGGAAGAAGAAAGATTTTTTCTCGCAACCGACCTCACGAGGTCGCTGCTCTCTCTTCGAATCTCGATGATTAATTCCATGTTTTGGAATGTTAGAGGTGTTGCCAACATCTCTACTCAAAGGTGATTAAAAAAGCTTATCCGATTGCACTCTTTCAGTTTGATTGTGTTATTTGAGCTGATGGTAGTCCACAATAAACTTGATGATATTCGGTTAAAGCTTGGCTTTCTATGTTTCCAGGAGGTCAGGTCCAGCTTTTAAATCGATCTACATCTGATCATAGTCCTTTGTTGTACAAGATGGGAATGTCGGGCACGCAGCCTAAGATGTATCGGTTTCAGAATTTTTGGGTTAAACGTGCTGATTTTCTAGAGGTTGTTAAGGCAAATTGGAATCTTCCGATTGTTGGATATGGTATGCATGCTTTTGCTTTGAAGCTTCGGCGTCTTAAGCAGTGTTTGAGGGATTGGAACAAGGACAAAGTAGGTAATATTTTTGATAATATACGGTTGGCCGAGGAGAATGTTAAGCAATGTGAGGCGGATTTTGACTTGTTGCGGTCTGCTGAGGCCCTAGTTGCTCATAATAAGTCTCAAGCTGCTCTTTTAAGGACTTTAGCTGATGAAGATGACTTTCTTAAGCAAAAGGCAAGAGTCAAGTGGTATAAGGAGGGAGATTCTAACTCGGCCTTCTTTCATGCTTCATTGCGGGAGAAGAGAAGTCGGCTGCTAGGGGCAAAGAGCTACCCATTACATATAGGGTGGAGTCAGGCCTTATCACTTAATGTTCACGTGTCTGTCGGGCTGTTGGAGAAAAATCTAACACACCAGAGGAGACTATCGAATAGTTGCCAGTGATTGCTTTGGCAAGCTAACTGAAGTATCGAGGCAATGATGTTGTCCTGTTTCCTAATATACCTATTCTAAGTTAAGTAATTGCTTTCCCTATATAGACTCAAAAAGAAAAGATGAAGATGCATGGTTGAGTGCCGGTTCCTACTATTATGCCTAACATAGTTCCGGTTCAGGGATTGAAAAGAAAACAAAAGCTAGCGGTAGAGAAAGACATGAAAGCGGAATCACAACTCACAACCGTCGAAGTAGGCTGTCATAGCAAGAGTAGGAGAGAAGCAGCTCGACTTCCAACATCGTCGGAACCATGGAACCCACACGAAAGTGG